ATTATTATACTTTATTATTATACTTTATTATACGATGATTTAGTATACATCCCACTAGATAGATATCATATTCATGGAATGCGATTCACTTTCAAGATGCCTTGATGGTGAAATGGTAGACACGCGAGACTCAAAATCTCGTGCTAAAGAGCGTGGAGGTTCGAGTCCTCTTCAAGGCATAATATCGAGAATGCTCCTTGAATGAGCAATTCAATAAGAGATCTCGGATCGAATCGATATTGATATACCGAGTATCTGTTGATACGAAGTATTCCGGCGATCCCCACGATCCGAGTCCGGGCTGTTGGAATTGGAATAAGTTCGGCAGCAGATCACGAAGTCTTGGCGATCTTCTCTATCTAATGAATGGGGAGTGGGGAGTCCGCTTTGAAATCGTCCGCCCTGCACCCACCCCCCGAGTATATACTTCAACAGGAATCACACAGGGGTAGATTGATACAATAGAAACCTCTGGGAAAATGCCCGCCCGGTCAATTCTGTTCCACTTAATCCCTCTTTCCTAGCCACATATCTTTCCGGCTAAGGAATGGGAAATCTTTCTCCTGTTACATGAATCAAATGTTTCATTTCATCCGGGAAAAGCCATCTCTTTCTCAACAATGTCTTTGTCATTTGATCCAATAACGTTCCGTTAGATAGGAACAGATTTGATAAATACTGATAACTCTCGGATAGAGTATTAGAACGGAAAGATCCACTAGATAATGAACTATTGGTTCTAAGCCATCTCCGGCGATGCATCAACAATTCGAAGTGCTTTTCGTGCTGCATATTCTTGATCAACCAGCGATCATATATAGCTTTAGGAGCATCTTCGGGAACAAGAAGCCATAGCCCTTTTAACCTCCCTTGATCTGCAAAGAATTCTCCACGTGAAAACACAGAGTCAAAGGGCTGCTCTTTGAATAGGAAAAAGAGTGGATCTACAGGGTCCCAAATGAATTGGCTTATTTGAAAAAAGCCCTGTTCTTTGGAAGATCTATCTCGTGTCGGGTACTGCATGGTTCCACTCTGCAAGAACTCCGAATCATTCTCTTCAAGCTCATCCTCTTCAAGCTCATCCTCTTCAAGCTCATCCTCTTCAAGCTCATCCTCTTCAAGCTCATCCTCTTCAAGCTCATCCTCTTCAAGCTCATCCTCTTCAAGCTCATCCTCTTCAAGCTCATCCTCTTTTTTCTCTTCCTCTTTTTTCTCTTCCTCTTCAAGCTCATCCTCTTCAAGCTCATCCTCTTCATGATAAATGCTCCGCTTGCCCCTGGCCCACCAATAGGGAAATCCCAATTCATGGGTCCTTTCGATACAATCAAATAGATTGACACAAGGGTGCCATATTCTAGGAGCCCAAACTATGTGATTGAATAAATCCGCCTCTAGCTGTTGCCGGTCGAAGACCGCTCCTCCTTCCCCTTCCACTTCTCCAAACTCCGATTCGTATTTTTCAGATTGAAATTCCTGATCAACGATAGAACAAGATCCATTTTGCATCATAGCTAAGGGATTCCTTAGTTCGGACCGAAGAAGCAATGTCACTCGATCATTATCAAACTGACTGCAATCTTTTTCTGTCCGTGAGGATCCCACCAGAACGCTTTCTAGTAGTTCTAACAGGCCATGAACTAGATCAGAATCATTCTCACCGAATCCATAAGAAGTGATCGCTTTTTTTTCATCGGGTCCGGGTGGAGACCAAAGATCTTGAGCGACCCATCCGGCAGAACAATTCAAAAGATAAAGAAGTATCGTTAATTTCTTCATGCTCGTTCCAAGCTCGAAGTACCATTTGTACAAATAAGAAGCCCCTTCCTGACATGATGTCTTCCTCATATAGCAAGATATAGGATCTATGGGGCAATTACTTAGAAGTACATTTTGTGCAACAGCCCTTCCTATCTGATAGAAAAGGATCCCATGATCCCGAACCGATCTTACGTGGGCTCGAAAATTCCAAGTTTGTTTATGAAGAGCAGATCTAATTGTATTAGTGTCTATAATGGATTTCTTCTGTGTAATACTAATTAATAGGGCCTCATTGCTAAGTGCTACAAGATCTGGTGCATTGGAACCCATACTAATGGACCCGAATCCATTAGCATTAGTATGGAACATTTTATTTTCCAAGTGAAATCCCCTAGTATATAAAAGAGTGAAAAAGTGCTTTCGTTTTTGTGGAATAAGAAGCCTTCGTATCTTAATGCATGTATTTGATTTATCCGGAGCTATTAGAGCAGGATCCACTTTTTGGGGAATATGAGTCGAAGCAATAACAAGAATATTTCCAGTGGAGCGTCTTTCACAATCCCTGGAGAGATGGTTCACTAATAGACCGAGGGATAAGTAATTCGACTCCTTCACATACAGATCATGAATGTTTGGAATCCATAGTATGCAAGGAGACATTGCTCTTGCTAATTGGAATGGAACAACGGTGATTTCAAATCGGTCTAGCATCTCATCATCCATATCCATAGTTATCTCATCC